CCCAAGAGGACTCCCCCTCTGAGAACCGTATATGAGAATTTCATCTCATACAGCTCAAACATAAACACCTCAATACTGGTTGAAACGGATATAGAATAAATAGAAGGTTTGAAACTTCTTACTAGTTCTAGTTTCTACTTTGCTTCAATCTTATCTCTTCTCTTCTCTGAAGATATGAAAAAAAAAACCGAAAGCTTTGTGGTGATAATGCCAAAATATCAAGTCGGCTCATTTGTCTTTATATTGCTTTATATAGTCTTTATATTGCTTTATAGAGAATATAGATCGTTACAGGCCTCTTGAATCTTCTATTTCCCTATTTTGTTTTCTTTCGTTGATTTCTTATTTTTATTTGTGTTTAATTTAATTAATTTTAATTAATATGTCTTTTATTTTTATTTATTTTTATAGGAATTCTCTTGTTAAGACCCCATGAATCGATTGAAACCTCAGATTCATACTATAACCACGATGATTCAATAAAACCTTAAAGCTAAGCCCAATGATTCCCTGAGTAAAAACCAGTGTATCATCACTTATTCAATGAATATTAATTAAATTCATAGATATATATCATAAAATGACTGAAAATCCAAAGAAATAGTTCTTCTTAAACTAAGCAAAGCATAAAGAGGCGTTTGAAAAAAGAAAAATCTTTCAATTTATACTTAATTCTTTGCATTGCATTTTTTTAGTCCGTCCGCGGGGTCTGAATATTAAGTATGAATCATAGTTTAAATATTTCGTGCTCCATTTCATATATTCCGTGTTTCAGATAATAGACTAAATATCCGACGCGATAAAACACATCTCTATGAAGATGGCAGACCCATTCTCTGTACTATCAATAGGATCAATTATAACAAGTCACACACTCATATTCCGAACTACAGAAACAAAGAAATTCCGCGGTCGAACTACCAAAATCAAAATAAATATATAAATATGGGCTAGAAATCCGAGCCCCCTAAAGGATTCACTTTGTATTGAAAAGCTAAGACTTCACAGTTCTTGTGATCTTCTAATTCATTGAAATTCCGTCCAGTAAAACGGAAGAATTATAAATCTCCAAAATAATCGATAGGAATATCGCAAATAGAGCCATTGCGACACCCATCAAAGGAGTGGTTCCCCATCCAGGAGCTACTTTACCATATTCCGAATTCAATGGTTTCAATAAACTCCCTACATTTGTTGGTCTTGGACCAGATCTGGAATTACTCTCAACGGTTTGTGTAGCCATAAATCCTATTGTTTTAATTAAGATCTGTTGACTTTGTATACTATTCCGTTGTAAATAAACGATCTTATCATAGATCCATTGTGGTCTTGAAATTATATAATAATGGAAACAGCAACCCTAGTCGCCATCTCTATATCTGGTTTACTTGTAAGTTTTACTGGGTATGCCTTATATACCGCTTTTGGGCAACCCTCTCAACAACTAAGAGATCCATTCGAGGAACACGGGGACTAGTTCTAGTTAAAGTACTAAGCCTCCCAATATCGGGAGGCTTAGTACTTCAATTGAGAAAATGAAAAATCATTTATTTCACCTTTTTCGTTGGAACTTTAGGGGGTTCTCGAAAAAAGATAGCGAAAAAAATTATCCCGAGAGTCGAGACTAAAAGGAATGTATAAACCAATGCTTCCATAGATTCGATCGTGGTTTACAATTATAGCTTCCATACCTGTTTATTTTGGATCATCTCCTAGCTAAAGAAAGAGCAAAAGTCAAAGAAAAAAAAGTAGATTCGAAAGATACGAGAACAATGATATATTATATCAGACTACTTGTCTTTTTGTAGTTGGATCTCCAAGTTTTTGGAATGCGCCAAATTCTACTTGAGCATCCAAATCTGGGTCAATACCAGCAAAAACATCTCTGAATAAGGTTCGAGCACCATGCCAAATGTGTCCGAAGAAAAAGAGCAAAGCAAACGAAGCATGTCCAAAAGTAAACCAACCCCTCGGACTGCTACGAAAAACACCATCAGATTTCAAAGTAGCACGATCTAATTCAAAAATTTCACCCAATTGAGCGCGTCTAGCATATTTTTTAACAGTAGCAGGATCACTATAACTAACTCCGTTAAGTTCGCCACCGTAGAACTCAACAGTTACACCTACTTGTTCAACACTATACTTTGATTCTGCCCTTCTAAAAGGAACATCAGCTCTAACAATTCCGTCTCCATCTACCAAAACAACTGGAAATGTTTCGAAAAAGGTAGGCATACGACGTACAAAAAGTTCACGCCCTTCTTTATCTCTAAAGATGGGGTGTCCTAACCATCCAACAGCTATTCCATCCCCGTTGTCCATTGAGCCTGCTCTGAATAACCCCCCCTTTGCCGGATTATTCCCAATGTAATCATAAAAAGCAAGTTTTTCCGGAATTTTAGACCAAGCTTCTGAGAAACTTTGATTTTCAGCGAGTCCAGCACTAACTCTTCTATATATTTCTTGCTGGAAGTATCCCTGATCCCATTGATAACGAGTGGGACCAAATAATTCGATGGGGGTAGTTGCTGAACCATACCACATAGTTCCAGCAACTACAAAAGCAGCAAAAAAGACAGCAGCGATACTACTCGAAAGGACGGTTTCAATATTGCCCATACGTAATCCTTTGTATAGACGTTGAGGCGGACGAACACTAAGATGAAATAGGCCCGCTAATATGCCCAACGTACCCGCTGCAATATGATGAGAGGCTATTCCGCCCGAAACAAACGGATCAAAACCTTCCACACCCCACGCTGGATTTACAGATTGTACTTTTCCAGTTAGTCCATAAGGATCGGACACCCATATTCCAGGGCCATACAAACCTGTTACATGAAATGCGCCAAAACCAAAACAAGCCACCCCTGAAAGAAATAAATGAATTCCAAAAATCTTGGGCAAATCCAAAGAGGGTTTTCCTGTACGTTCATCAGTAAATATTTCTAGATCCCAATACACCCAATGCCAAATAGCTGCTAAGAAGCACAAGCCAGAAAACACAATATGCGCTCCGGCCACACCTTCGTAACTCCAAATGCCTGAATTCGTTACAGCCCCCCCTGTGATACTCCAACCACCCCACGAATTAGTTATTCCTAAACGAGTCATGAAGGGTATAACGAACATACCTTGTCTCCACATTGGATCAAGAACGGGATCAGAAGGATCAAAAACGGCTAATTCATATAGAGCCATTGAACCGGCCCAACCAGCAACCAGAGCTGTATGCATTATATGGACAGCAATCAACCGACCGGGATCATTCAATACAACGGTATGAACACGATACCAAGGCAAACCCATGGAAATACCCCTTTTTATCAAAGAAAGATAAAGACTATGTAACTTTATTGCATTTTAAAAACGATACTATGGACCTCCCCCCTTCAGTGGATTCTCTCCGAGCAGGAGATAATATTTGTTCTCTTCTGCTGGCAATAATCAAACAATTCTGTTCGTAGGAACAAAGAGAAGCAGATCTATTCTATACCCGATAAGACCCAATACGCAATGGGGGGTTGAGCCCATTTTCTATGAGCGAATCCATCCATACTTAGTCATCATTCGAAAGACCTATTTGTAATAATTTTAGTTACTTTATTAATTCTGTCTTCCTTTCTGACCATGGCTAAAATGAATAACGGCCAATTTTTATGAAGACAATTAAACCCATTATTACGTTTCCACATCAAAGTGAAATATAGTACTTCATTTTTTGTTAATGCCTATTGGTGTTCCAAAAGTACCTTTCCGAAGTCCTGGAGAGGAAGATGCATCTTGGGTTGACGTATAGTGCGGCTTGTCAGATATATTGGGTCATATGGGATTTCCCCGTTCTCTCCCTCGATCGAGATATCCCTTGTTTCACCCAATCAATTTATTTTAAATTTGGAGCGTGAAGTGCAATTAGATCCGTTTTGGGGGGATCCAGATTAATATTACCATCTCAATAAAACTTATTTATGGTTGGCTTGGTTGGACCAAGAAAATGAAGTATCCAGGCTCCGTTTAGAAAAAACCCAATTAGTAATAGATCGGCGATTACTACTTGTATCATAAACGATTTTATTATTAAATATTATGAAATATTAAATTAGAAAGAGGGGTGATCTCAAAGTGTTAATTAATCGAATAGAATAATATACTGAATACCTCAAATATTTGACGGAAGAAAGACATCCAAATGAATTCAAAAAAGAAGTGGTATTGGGAGCATTTATCCTATATGTGCAAATAGAAATCGGGGAAATCTTTACCTGGAGTAGAGCATAAACCTAAAAAAATGGAAGGGGCCCCTTCAGGAACAAGAAAATTACATCGTAATTTGGATTGGATCTCGATGAAACAATATATCAATGAGAAGTTTGTTTGATAAGTGTAGTGAATTTAGTATTATAGGTTATTAGGAAAACGAGCAAAAACTTATCTTTTTTTTTTGCAGAAAAAAGGGTTCCTTTGTTAAAAGTTAGATAGAACCTACTTTAAGCCAAAATAAAGGGGCTAGAATCTTATACATTGATATTTTTTACGCTATTTTTTGAACCGTATGCCTCAAAAGGTGCGTGTACGGTTCCTAAGGGATAGTTTTTTATCCTAATCAACCGACTTTATCGAGAAAGATTGCTTTTTTTAGGCCAAGAGGTTGATAGTGAGATCTCAAATCAACTTATTGGTCTTATGGTATATCTCAGTATAGAGGATGATACCAAAGATCTCTATTTGTTTATAAATTCTCCCGGAGGATGGGTAATACCCGGAGTAGCTATTTACGATACTATGCAATTTGTAAGACCAGATGTACATACAATATGCATGGGATTGGCCGCTTCAATGGGATCCTTTATCCTGGTCGGAGGAGAAATTACCAAACGTCTAGCATTCCCTCACGCTTGGCGCCATTGAGTTTTTTATTTGAAAGAAAAAAAGACTATGCCTTAGCAGGAATATTAAGTAATAATAGCATGGCACTTCGAATTTGATATGAGAAAACTCTCTTTTTTTTTTTTTACATTAAATTATGTATCGAAAGAGTAGTATGAGATAATAAGATATTCCGATTTTATCTTATCTATGGGGTAAGCGTCACAAACTTTTTTTTGTTTTCACACCGGAAGGGTTTTAACACTATTTATTTTTTATAGAAAAGATTCTTTTTTTGCCTTAGCTCAAAAAAACTTTGGGATTGCTGAATCACAGACGAAATAAATATATAAAGCAACGGAACCATCATAGTATTTTTTAACTCCCCCGAAAGGAAACGAAAGGAAGGGTGGTAATTGGATCATTTACCGATCTGCGTCTGATAGATCCTAGATTTTCTCTTTGTTGGCTGTAAGGTAAAAGTAAATTCCATTAGAGAGCCGTATGCACTGCACAAAAAATGCCCGTACGGTTCTTCCATTTTTTTTTTGTTTGCACCTCATCATCCTGCAAGATAGAGAAACCATTTATTTAGCATCAGGGTAATGATTCACCAACCCGCAGCCTCTTTTTATGAGGCACAAACGGGAGAATTTATCTTGGAAGCGGAAGAACTACTGAAACTGCGCGAAACCATCACAAGGGTTTATGTACAAAGAACGGGCAAATCCTTATGGGTTGTATCCGAAGATCTGGAAAGAGATGTTTTTATGTCAGCAACAGAAGCCCAAGCTCATGGAATTGTTGATCTTGTAGCGGTTGAATGAAGGATTTCGCTGAAATCCCTACTATTGTTGTGTTGAGATTTTCTTTATATTCTTACCGGGTTTAATATTCAATTAAATATATTTATAAATAAAAGCGATTCATAATCATCCGGTTAGGATCGATCTCAACCAGCCTATATATGTATACGATACAGCATGCCAACCATTAAGCAACTTATTAGAAACACACGACAGCCAATAAGAAATGTCACGAAATCCCCCGCTCTTCGGGGATGTCCTCAGCGCCGAGGAACATGTACTAGGGTGTATGTGCGACGCGTTTAGATCATGAGCTAGGACTGGGACAAAAAAAAACAGACTGTATGTTTCCAGTATCAATGATCAATCAATACCAGTGAATAGGATAGAAATAGAATATGAATAGGATACAATGGAAGAATTCCACTCACTATCTACAAATCAAAAAGATCCTTTATCTCCCTGTGTATTCAATTTATGGTTTCCATTGGTGCAAATCCAATCACCTGAATTTAAGATGAGAAGCAATTCCCCTTTGGTAAGAAATGGTTATCCATTAAGCGGGGGAAATATATAAGCAGAAAAATTATGTTCCCACTCTTGCAAAAACGGACTAACAGGGTCAGCTACCTAGCTAACTTTCATAATTAAATACCGTTACTGTATGGGTTAGATCTCATTGTGAAAGACCTATTACTAAATAATATAATTCATGGGTAGAGCCAAAGGATGTGAACTGTACAAGTTACCAATAATATTGATAAGGAAGGGGTTCCGGTGTATAGAAAGGACCTCACCGTTTAAGAAGTAACCATAGAAACGATGGAACCACTATTTCTTTATCCATTTAAATTTTATTTTTATATTTACTATGTTTTGCTAGTATCAATCAAATTTTTAGTTAGCGATGAAATGCAAAAAAATAGATATATAGTGGTCGGGGAGGTTATAGTAGCCAAAGCCATTGGAATTTTTATTTTATACATTGGAAGAATCTGTTTTGTTATTAATCGACCAGTAAAGAGGAAAATAATAACTAAAAGAACGGAAATCTATTAGTTATTCATCAAAGTTTCATTTATTCAATGACCAGAATTAGACGAGGATATGTAGCTCGTAAACGTCGAACAAAAATCCGTTTATTTGCATCAAGCTTTGGGGGGGCTCATTCAAGACTTACTCGAACTATTACTCAACAGAAAATAAGGGCTTTGGTTTCTGCTCATCGGGATAGAGATAGGCAAAAGAGGGATTTTCGTCGTTTGTGGATCACTCGGATAAATGCAGTAATTCGCGAAAATAAAGTATCCTATAGTTATAGTAGATTCATAAATGATCTGTACAAGAGTAAATTGCTTCTTAATCGTAAAATACTTGCACAAATAGCTATATTAAATAGGAATTGTCTTTATATGATTTCTAATGAGATCATAGAGGAAGAGGATTGTAAGGAATTTATCGAAAAACTTAAATGACATTCCCCGGAGAATGAACTCCGGGAATAGTATAAGAAAAAATTGATAAGATGATAAAGTCGTCAAAATGAGTGAACGCGCTCAAACAAAAAAACTTTTATCCTTCCCCGATTTTTTGATTCTTTTTTTTATTACAACACGAAAAGAAAATTTCGATTTTTTTATTTTTCGAACAAAATACCCATCTGGGTTTGAGTTCATATCATATTGGAATTTTGATTTGATTGAAGAGTAAGCCTATTTATTTCTGGTTCTAAAACCAGTAGTTCTAGTGGTCGACTCGGTTCTTTCAAACTGTTTCTCGTTATTAAGAAAAGGTAACAAAGATAAAATGCGAGCTTGTTTTATAGCAATAGTAATTAATCGTTGTTGTTTCAAGGTCAATCTATTCACGCGTCTAGATAAAATTTTTCCTTGTTCACTAATAAACCGACTAATTAAACTCATATTTCTATAATCAATTCGATCCCCCGATTGGATCGGGGGCAAACGCCTACGAGAAGATCGTTTGGATTTAAGAAAGGGTCGCTTGGATTTATCCATGGTTTGTTTGTTCCTTATCCCTGAAAATCCTATTTCTTAGTTCTAATTCTTTTTTTTTAGATCCAACTGAAATAGAAGAAATACGGAAATAGAAGAAATAGAAATTAGGATTTACTTTAGTTATATTAAAATATATATTATATATATAATATGTCATTTTTAATGTTCCTTGGAAGAGTGACAAACAGACCTGCATTCGATCTATTTCTTTATCTCTCCATGAACCGTATGTTTGTAACAATAGGGACAGAATTTTTTCAATTCCAATCGACTCGGCGTATTGTGTCGATTCTTTTGGGAAATATATCTGGAAATGCCCGTTGATTCTTTATTAACCCCGTTTCGGACACAACTGGTACATTCCAAAATAACCGTTACTCGGACATCTTTACTCTTGGCCATGAACCCCCTTTGGTTTTTGATTCGCTCAACTCTTCCATTTTTGCGATCTGAAGCGAATAAGAAAGGAACAAAGAAAAAATAGAAGTTGCTAACTCTAAATCGAATTATGAAAGATTTCGTTGCAATCACTCGAGTAATAGTAAATAATAATAAGGAATACAATTATTGCAAACTATATTTCTAATTGCAGTACAGTATCTTATTTAACTATTTTGTATGATACTGTTGCCCTAGGAGCACATTTCCATTCCCGTTCTCACTCTATTATAATATAAGTCGGAATTTTCGCTGAGATTGAATAGACTTTAGTCTTAAAAAAAAAATAGCAATTAATTAGTTACAGCTATTTGGTTTGATTGTATCTCTAATCCCCTTCCCGTATCAATAACTAAAATGAAAAAAAGGGGAATGTCAACGCATCGGGGAATAAACGATTGATCTCTATTAATAAACCTGCTAAAGATCCGAACCATAGAGTACTTAGTACTGGTGCCACGGAAAGATATGTTTTTAGATCTCGCATTGAAAATCCTCCTTCTTTTTGTTTTTAACGTCTCATATGGGTATATATAAGTCTTTTATTATTTTATTATATGTTATACAATATGTTATATGACATGAGCCCCCCCAAAAAAGAAGAAATGACAATAAAAATTGTGTATATCAATGGAAGAAATAACACTATGGAAAAGAAGACAGGGATTCTCTACAATGAAACTGTAGACCAATTGAAAGGGATGTAGCGCAGCTTGGTAGCGCGTTTGTTTTGGGTACAAAATGTCACGGGTTCAAATCCTGTCATCCCTATCTATTCTATTACTTCAGTTCTCCTATGAGCAGTAAGGAGGAATAAATTGAGATCAATCAAGGTGTATTGGGGTTCAAAAAAATTGTGATAATGATAAGAAAGCGCTCTTAGTTCAGTTCGGTAGAACGTGGGTCTCCAAAACCCGATGTCGTAGGTTCAAATCCTACAGAGCGTGCGTGATTCTGTTCTTGTTAGGTCAAATTCCACTGAACTAAGGTCGCTAACTTCAACAGCAATCAGAATTTGACCTCCTGTGGATTAAGGAGGAGGTCACTAAAAAAAAATGATTAATTTAATTAATCAAAGGTCCGACTGATCACCGCGCCTGTATTGTAAATATGCAGTTACAAATAATCCAGCCAAAGTAATCGGAATTAAACCTAATACGATTCCAAATAGAAAAACTTCAATCATTTAAATTTGTTTGGAAAGGGAAAAAATATAAGTAATATCTATCCCTCAATATTAATCCGAATTGCCCATAAATCTCAATGACTAATAATTGGCAATTGACACGGTAAGGAACTATAGAATACATGGAATCCTAAAGAATCTTTTTCTAGATTGTTCATTCAATTTTTTTAAAATCAATTTCTTTAAAATTTTAAATAAGTCGTATCTTGCTTAGACCAATAAATAAAGCGGAGGTTATAGTTGAAGCCGCTAGTAGAAAACCGAAATAACTAGTTAGAGTAGGCATAAAGGAGCTAAATGAAATATGTTCTTTTTATACATATGGTTAAAAAGCACTTACCTAAGTTTAAATTTTTGAAAGAAAAGATATATAGAATACAAAGATAGAATGACAGGGGTACAAAAAGAAATGGATTCATCATCTGTCGATCGCGTAATTCCGAATCAAGAGAGTTGTTGGACAACTTCCTGAGTAAACAAATATAAAAATAATAATAACTGTCTTGTGTAACTTCATTCAAAAACAAAACTCTCTTTGAATCATTATGGAATAAAATAATTAATAATTTTATTTTTTTTAGATTCTCCATTTAGTCTTTCTATATTATAAAGACCATCCTTGTATTTAGGTCAAGAAAGCACTTTTAGATCTAATACAATACAACAATGCGCATATCCCTAAT